CGATTTTCGACGGAACGAAAACAACATATACGGTAGAATCGTAACCATAGAATACGACCCTAATCGAAATGCATACATTTGTCTCATACACTATGGGGATGGTGAGAAGAGATATATTTTACATCCCAGAGGGGCTAGAATTGGAGATACCATTGTTTCTGGTACAGAAGTTCCTATCAAAATGGGAAATGCCCTACCTTTGAGTGCGGTTTGAACTATTGATTTACGTGATTGGAAGTAACCAATTAGGTTTACGACGAAACCTAGAAATCTATCACTGATCCAAGTGGAATCCCTCTATAGGACTATAGGATAGACCTCAACAGAAAACTGAAGAGTAACGGCAGCAAGTGATTGAGTTCAGTAGTTCATTATCTCAAATTATTGACTCTAGAGATATAGTAATATGGAGAAGACAAAAGTGTTTCAAGCACCGACAGAAGCGGAAGCGCCCCCTCTTTCAAAGAGAGGAGGACGGGTTATTCACATTTCATTTGATGGTCAGAGGCGAATTGAAAGCTAAGCAGTGGTAATTCTAAGGATTCCCCCGGGGAAAAATAGAGATGTCTCCTACGTTACCCGTAATATGTGGAAGTATCAACGTAATTTCATAGAGTCATTCGGTCTGAATGCTACATGACGAACATAAGCCAGATGACGGAACGGGAAGACCTAGGATGTAGAAGATCATAGCATGAGTGATTCGGCAGATTTTGCTTCTTATATATCCACTCATGTGGTAAGGATATTTAGAAGAATTGGACGATATATATAAGATCCATCTGTATAGATATCATCTACATCCAGAAAGCCGTATGCTTTGGAAGAAGCTTGTACAGTTTGGGAAGGGGTTTTGCTTGATCAAAAAGAAGAATCTACTTCAACCAATATACCCTTAGGCACGGCCATACATAACATAGAAATCACACTTGGAAAGGGTGGACAATTAGCTAGAGCAGCGGGTGCTGTAGCGAAACTGATTTCAAAAGAGGGGAAATCGGCCGCAGTCAAATTACCTTCTGGAGAGGTACGTTTGATATCCCAAAACTGCTCAGCAACAGTCGGACAAGTGGGGAATGTTGGAGTGAACCGGAAAAGTTTGGGTAGAGCCGGATCTAAACGTTGGCTAGGGAAGCGTCCTGTAGTAAGAGGAGTAGCTATGAACCCTGTAGACCACCCCCATGGGGGTGGTGAAGGGAAAGCCCCAATTGGTAGAAAAAAACCCGCAACCCCATGGGGCCGTCCTGCACTCGGAATAAGAACTAGAAAAAGGAAAAAATATAATGATAATTTGATTCTTCGTCGCCGTAGTAAATAGGAGAAAAAAGAGAATTGATTTCATCGTCTTTCAAAAAGAAACAAGAAAAAAGTTTCAAGAATAAAATAAGAATTCAATAAGGAGGAATTGACTGTGTTCCGTTCATTTAAAAAACAAGACAAAAAGCCGTTCCCTTCAGTAAAAAGAAACCCTTTTGTAGCGAATCATTTATTAAATCAAATCGAGAAACTGAATGCCAAGGCCCAGAAAGATTTCCTAAAAACTTGGTCGCGTGCATCTACCATTATACCCTCAATGATCGGATACACTATTTATATCCATAACGGGAGGGAACATGTGCCTATTCCTATAACGAAATATATGGTCAATTATAAATTGGGAGATTTTGTACCCACTAGAATTTTTAATAAACCAAACTCTAAAAGCAAAAGTGATACTAAAGCTGTTAAAAGCAAAAGTGATACTAAAGCTGTTAACAGAAAAAGTGATCCTAAAGCTGTTAAAAAAAAAAGGGATCCTAAATCTCGTCGTTAATTTAATAAAGTGATACTAAAGCTGTTAAAAGAAAAAGTGATCCTAAATCTCGTCGTTAATTTAATAAAGTGATACTAAAGCTGTTAAAAGAAAAAGTGATCCTAAATCTCGTCGTTAATTTAATAAAGTGATACTAAAGCTGTTAAAAGAAAAAGTGATCCTAAAGCTGTTAAAAGAAAAAGTGATCCTAAATCTCGTCGTTAATAAAATGAATATAGATAATTATCGGTCATTAGTGAAAGGGGGAGGTACGCCATGATAAAAAAAACAAAGAAGAAGCAATATACAGAAGTATCGGCTTTAGGTAAACATATTCCTATGTCTACTCACAAAGCGAGAAGAGTGATTGATCAGATTCGTGGACGTTCCTACGAAGAAACACTGATGATACTAGCCCTCATGCCTTATCGAGCATGTTATCCAATTTTAAAATTAATTTATTCCGCAGCAGCAAACGGTATTCACAATATGAATTTCGACGAAACAAGTTTAATCATTAGTAAAGCCGAAGTCAATGAGGGGACTACTGCGAAAAAATTCAAACCTCGAGCTAGGGGAAAGAGTTATCCGATAAAAAGATCCACTTGTCATATCACTATCGTATTGAGGGATATATCATTAAACGAAAAATATGAAGAATATATCAGAAAACCTATGTATAGTAGGGAGGTATTATGGGACAAAAAATAAATCCATTAGGTTTCCGACTTGGTACAACCCAAACCCATCACTCTATTTGGTTTGAAGAACGAAAAGATTATTCTGAAGGCCTACAAGAAGATCACAAAATACGAGAACACATTAAAAATTATATAGAAAAGAAGAGAATCTCCTCCGTTACGGATGTAATTTCACGAATACAGATTGACAAAAGAATCGATGTGGTTAAAGTCATAATCTATATGGGATTCTCAAACTTATTAACAGAGGATGAACCGCCCAAAACCAAAATCAAAGAATTACAGGTAAGTTTAAAAAAAGCCATTCACTTCATTCACAACCGAAAACTGAATATTGCTGTTAGAAAAATGAAAAACCCTTACGGAGACCCTACTATTCTTGGAGAATTTATAGCCGACCAATTAAAGAAGAGAGTTTCATTTCGCAAAGCAATGAAAAAGGCTGTTCAATTAGTCGAAAAAGCATATAAAAAGGGAATTCAAGTACAAATTTCCGGATGTATTGGCGGAAAAGCAAAAGAAATGGCACGCGTCGAATGGCTTAGAAAGGGTCGAGTCCCTCTCCAAACCGTTACCGCTAAAATCGATTTTGGTTCCACTCAAGTTCTAACTATCCATGGGGTATTGGGTATAAAAGTTTGGATCTTTTGAGACGGGAAATCCTACTATCCAATGCTAGAACAAAAAATGAAAAATTCTTTCGTTCGTTTTTTGTTCAACCAAAAAAAGGAACAATTCTAGAGGGTTGCATAAGAATTCGAAAAAGGATAGAATATAATTGATATGTTGAGTCCAAAAAAAACCAAATTCCGTAAACAACATAGGGGAAGAATGAAAGGAAGATCTTCTGGAGGCAGTCGTATTTCTTTCGGTAAATATGCTCTTCAAGCACTTGAACCCGCTTGGCTCACCTCTCGACAAATAGAAGCAGGGCGGCGAGCAATGACACGAAATGTACGTCGCGGTGGAAAAATATGGGTGCGTATTTTTCCAGACAAACCCGTTACAGTCAAACCTACACAAACGCGTATGGGGTCGGGTAAAGGATCTCCCGAATATTGGGTAGCTGTGGTTAAACCGGGTAGAATACTTTATGAAATGGGCGGAGTAGCGGAAAATATAGCTAGAAAGGCTATTGAAATAGCTGCATCAAAAATGCCTATACGGACTCAATTCATTATTTCGAAATAGGAATGTAGAACCAAAATAAGTAAGGAAGCCTTGGGGATAAAAAAAAAGAATTGCAGTTTTTTTGGACAAAAAAGATTTCTTTTTTTTTACTTCGTGCTTTGCGTCGAAAGAGCAGGCTAAACAAAAAAACAAAAAAACAAAAAAACGATATGATTCAATCTCAGACCCTTTTGAATGTAGCGGACAACAGCGGTGCCCGGAAATTGATGTGTATTCGAATCGTAGGAGCTAGTAATCCACGATATGCTCATATTGGCGACACTATTGTTGCTGTGATTAAGGAAGCAATGCCAACTTCGGCTCTAAAACGATCAGAAGTGATCAAAGCTTTAATTGTACGGACTTGTAAAGAATTCAAACGTGATGATGGTATGATAATACGATATGATGACAATGCTGCAATTGTCATTAATAAAGACAAAAATCCAGTAGGAACTCGCATTTTTGGTGCGATCACCGCAGAATTAAAAAGTACAAAGTTCAGCAAAATGAGGTCATTATCGACTGAAATAATATAAGAAGTCTTTTCAAAGGAAACTGTGATCTAGTATTTGAATGAAATCCATTTATCAGTATGGGAGATTTTGTCTCAGGTATATACCTTTAAGAATTCAGAAATCAAAATACATGTTGATTATAAAAAATTTGAAGGCAACAATTTAGTTTATCATGGGTAAGGACACTCTTTCTGACATATTAACCTCTATAAGAAATGCCGATATGGCTAAAAAAGAGACCGTTCGAATAACATGTACTAACATCGCCCAAAACATTGTGAAAATACTGTTACGAGAGGGTTTTATCAAAAATACGAGGACACATCGGGAAAGCGACAAATCCTTTTTGATTTTAACCCTACGCCATAGAAGGAATAGGAAGGGTCCGTATAGAACTTTTTTAAATTTTAAACGGGTCAGTCGACCCGGTCTACGAATCTATTCTAACTATCAAAAAATTCCTAGGATTTTGGGCGGAATGGGGATTGCAATTCTTTCTACTTCTAAGGGTATTATGACAGACCGAGAGGCTCGACTAAAAAGAATGGGTGGAGAAATCTTGTTATATGTATGGTAATTGTAATCTTTATGCCACCAGAACTCGTCCTACAATAAAAGACACCAAAGGCAGAATCATCATCAGAGCTGATTATAAGAATCAGCAGAAACAGCAAGCGAAGCTATTACTTTTAATAAAAAAAAGATATGAAAGAAAACTTTTCGATGAAAATCATAATAGATCGGCTTGCGGAAACAGACCAGTCAAGTATTAAGAAAAATCTTTCTGATTCTCGAAAGAAAACTTTTCTTTGCAAATCGTAATCGATTTTTTTCGTCATTTTGGTGAATTCAAGCAAAAAAAAAGACCTATTCTATAAAGAAAGGATAAGGTAGGAATTTGGTGAAGGGTATTGGCGATCTCACAAACAAAATGGAAAATTGGAATTGGAGGTTTTGACTTTCAAAAAGGATGGAATTCTAATGTAACAGGATTCCAGTCGCGACTCCAAAGAACACTAGTTTCTTCCAAGCAAATAGATTCAAGGTTAAGCAATAAAAAATATGAAATTAAAAGTCTCTGTTCGTAAAATTTGTACAAGGTGTCGGCTGATCCGTAGGAAAGGGCGAATTAGAGTCATTTGTTCCAATCCACGACATAAACAAAGACAGCGATAACCTTTTTTCTAAAAAAAAAAAGAATTTTAGAAAGTAAAAAAATAGAATAAAAACAAACAAAAAATCTATTTTCAAATCAACATGGATATTTCCATATCTCTCTAACTTATCTTTAGAAATATGATAAAATATGGCAAAAACTTTACGAAGATATAGTTCGAATAGGAATAGACGCACTCGTTTGCGTAAAAGTATACGGAAAATACCCAAAGGAATTATTCACGTTCAAGCAAGTTTTAACAATACGATTGTATCTGTTACTGATGTATCAGGCCGAGTGGTTACTTCGGCCTCTGCTGGCGCTTGTGGATTCAAGGGTAAAAGAAGGGGGACGCCGTTTGCGGCCCAAACAACAACCGAAAATGCTATTCGCACAGTAGTGGATCAAGGTATGCACCGAGCTGTTGTCTTGGTAAAAGGTGTTGGTCGTGGAAGGGATGCAGCATTACGAGCTATTTTTAGAAGTGGCGTCCGATTGCATTTTTTACGAGACCGAACACCATTACCACACAACGGGTGTAGGCCTCCTAAAAAACGACGTACGTAGAAAAAAAATGGAACACCAAAAAGGAGAAAACTATTCATCAAGAAAACAAATCAAATTCTTGGATGGAGAAATCTTGTTATATGTATGGTAATTGTAATCTTTATGCCACCAGAACTCGTCCTACAATAAAAGACACCAAAGGCAGAATCATCATCAGAGCTGATTATAAGAATCAGCAGAAACAGCAAGCGAAGCTATTACTTTTAATAAAAAAAAGATATGAAAGAAAACTTTTCGATGAAAATCATAATAGATCGGCTTGCGGAAACAGACCAGTCAAGTATTAAGAAAAATCTTTCTGATTCTCGAAAGAAAACTTTTCTTTGCAAATCGTAATCGATTTTTTTCGTCATTTTGGTGAATTCAAGCAAAAAAAAAGACCTATTCTATAAAGAAAGGATAAGGTAGGAATTTGGTGAAGGGTATTGGCGATCTCACAAACAAAATGGAAAATTGGAATTGGAGGTTTTGACTTTCAAAAAGGATGGAATTCTAATGTAACAGGATTCCAGTCGCGACTCCAAAGAATACTATTTTCTTCCAAGTCAAAAATAGAGATGGATATTTCCATATCACTTGAATATTAGAATAGCAGATATGAATCAAAAAGATAAAAGCTTCCCGCAATGGGAATTTTTGGCCTACAACGTAGTGAAAAAGAATCTTGTGTGTGGGAGGTTTGCCCTTGGTCCCCTGAAAAAGGGGCAAGGACAGTTAATAAGCAGTACCTTAAGAAAGACTTTATTTAACGCAATTGAATGCACATGTTTTACACATGTTAAATTCCGACATTCACGTGCAACGAACGTGTTGCAGAACATATATGGGGTTAAAGAATCAATATCTGAAATTTTAGATAATTTAAATCAAATTAAATTAAAAAGAAAATTCAGATCAGATTTGGGTGATTTGCAGGGACCTCTTTATGCTAGTATCGATCTCCAGGGACCGCGAAGCGTAAGGGCTAAGGACATAAAATGTCCACCTGGTATCGTAATCCTTAATAAAACACAAGTAATAGTGACCCTAACGGACAACGTTCGATTTTTTGCTGAATTAACTATTGAAACGAATTCAGCGGATTCTTTACCACCGAGACGACTAGAAACTCGATTTCCCCCTGAGGATGGATACGCGATAGATGCCGTCTTCACACCCGTTCAAAAGTTTAGCGAGAGTATTCACCTCCAAGATTTTGAAAATGAGAATCTTCAAACGGAAATGCTTTTTCTGGAAATCTCTACAGATGGTAGGGTGACTCCTTATGATGCACTTCTCAAAGCTTCCGAAAAAGTGATTACTCTTTTTCTTTCCTTTTATGCTGGAGAAAAAAAAGGAACTTACTCCGACCTCGCCGAAAGAGTGAGAGTGAAGGCAATCAAGTCTTCTGACTTTGGAGAAGACTCGGAAGACTGTCCAGACGACTGGCAAGACTCGGAAGACTGGGACGACTGGGAAGACGCTGACCAAGACTGGGATTGACGAAGACTCCTCTGACTTTGAAGAAGGGTCTTGAGTTTCTTTCTTTGAAAAAAAGCAAAAAAAAAGACCTATTCTATAAAGGAAAGAGAGGATTTTGGTGAAGGTGTTTGAGGG